ATTCTAGTAAACTAAAGTCATCATTTAATAGCTATCCTATTTTGCTTCAATTTCTTTTTTCTTTGTAAAAAAGAAATTGAAATATTTAGTTACGATTAGAAATATACTTTTCTATCTCCATCCATGGATCCCTTACTCATACTCAGTCAATTGGAAGTATTGATCCAATTCAATAATTATGTTTCGCAATTTAATAATCCAATTTAAAAAAATTTAAGTGAACTTTGGATACAAATCACGAGAATTTAGATTTTTCCTCGAATTTGTCATTGAGAGGTAAAGAATTAAATCCTTTTAAGAAATAAAGTTTTTTATCGGAATATGAATCAAACCGAAAGATCCCTTAACTTTTTAAGGGAGTTACTAGAACGAATCACACTTTTACCACTAAACTATACCCGCCACAATGCTATTATTATTATTATATAAAATTATTATATAAAAAAGGGCCTTTTGTCGAAGAGGGAAAATTTGGGGTAATCAAGACAGGATCATAAAATAATTATGAAAATGGAAGGGTTGACGTTTTTGAGGGGATTCCAAAAAAAAATTCATAAAAAAAAAGAGGTCTAATTGAAATAACTAAATAAAAAGTTATATACTTTTCTTTTGCTAGAGGCGTTTTGATAGAGACAATTCGCCAAAACCGCTGAAATCATAACAAAAAAAGCGCATTGTGTAAAAATCCATAGGTTCGTTTTTTTATTCCAGTATTTTATTCCAGTAAGAGTAAGGTCGTCACAAATAAATAAATAAGAAAGAATAATAAGAAATGCCGTATTGATATTGATGTTATATTCTATAATAAGAAAAAAGAATGGAAATAGTCCTTCGTCTTTTTGTTGTTGCTTTAATAGAAAACCTTTTTTTTTTTCAAATATTCAAATAAGAGAAACTTAGCTAGGATTCGTTGGAACAAAAAAAGGCCCGGCTAGGTTCTTACCAGGCCAGGCCGAGCGAATAAAAGAAAAAGGGTCCTTTCATTTCAAATTTCAAATTTCAAAGGGGTCGTCTTTATTTTTCCTTCTGTTTTTTTATAGTGAATCTTCCGAGCCCTTACTTCAACTAAATGGAATAATAAACGTTGTAGATATAATATAGATAAGCTAAATAAAGAAAAATTTTTCAATACTTATTTCATGTGTAATGTAACATAGTAATTGTCTTTTTCAATTGGGAGAGATGGCTGAGTGGACTAAAGCGGCGGATTGCTAATCCGTTGTACGAGTTATTCGTACCGAGGGTTCGAATCCCTCTCTTTCCGTTTTTGTTGATGACTTTCTATTTTATTTCTCTTTAAAATTGCGACAATCGTGTTTTTGTTTTCTAGTTAAATTAAACATGTGGAATAGATAAAAAAATCCTAAGAAAATTGAAAAATCAAGTAAGGAAAACGAAAACCCCTTTTTATTCTTCACGTCCAGGATTACGCCCCGGATCATTAGATAGGAATCCAAAGATAAATAGAGAAACAAAGAATATAACTACTGTGTAAACGAAAAGTTTGAGAGTAAGCATTACACAATCTCCAAGATATTTTTTTGGAAAAAATGAGAAAAGAGAATAGATCCTCCGTTTTTTTATAACAAATATTTTGACACCAACAAATTAAGTGCTTTATCGAAACATAAAAGAATTTCACAGAAAATAAAATTTAGTTGTCATAAGAGTCTTTCAGTACTAAAAAATTCTTTCATACCTCCGATTCGATGGGGGACCCTAACTTAACCCTTATTAGGGTCTTTAAAAAGGGCAGAATGGGGAATACAGGGTGAGCCGGATTTGGATTTATCGCAGCTATCCAATCAAGAATTTAAATGTTTGAATTGAAGGTTCATAGTGTAAGACTTATTTGATCCTATTAGTTTTTATAATTTTTCTCGAATAAATCATGAATTTTCTAGGATAATAAATAGAATATAGAATTTAATATTAAGGTAAGGATATCATCGAAAACTTACAGCAGCTTGCCAAACAAAGGCTAAGAGAAAAAAGAACAAAGGTATGACTGGCATAAGATCTACGATTGGATTCAAAAAAGCATAGGCCTCGGGCAATTTGGCGAAGAAAAGACTACTCGAAGAAACGGCAGAAGTAAGACAGATACAGATCAAACTAAAGATATTAAGCATAACAGACATTTTGTTCTTGTAGATAATTGCATTTTTATTGAGTTATTGATATAAGGAAAAATGAATTAAAGTAAGGTAGACAAAAAGACTTCTTTTTCTTTGAACCGACCCAATCAAAAATTCTCCAATTCTCAAACAAAGGAGAATAGAAGAAATCATACTTTCATAGAATATCTTAATTGAATTCTATGTAATGATCAATGAATTCAGCTGAATTCTATATCTACAGGCGTAAAAATACTAGCAAGAATCTCCTCTATTCTATAAAGATTTTTTATAGATATTCGCCCTGGAGTTGACCAAGACCCAATAATTATATTATTCTTTCTGAGTATAGAATGGAAATCTAAATGGGGCGTGGCCAAGCGGTAAGGCAACGGGTTTTGGTCCCGGTATTCGGAGGTTCGAATCCTTTCGTCCCAGGCATATACACTGGAAAGGTTTCTTTTGAGAATAATGTTCTGGTTAAATGATTAATGCCTAATTTTGGATAGAATTCTTGGATAGAATCTTCTTTTTTTTCCCAAACCGAACTAACAGAATTGAGTGCAAATGACATGCAGATATAATTCAATATTTTTTATCATATGTTCATTCCCTTCATATTGAAGGGGTTTATCTTAGCTACTTAATTTGAAGAAAAACCTTACGTCTCATTTATTTTTGAATTTTCAACAATACATTTTATTTTGAATTAGAATAAGAAAGAACCTTTCTTCCCTATCTCTTATTCTCTAGCCATTAAACTTAAATGGGGTAGCCAAATTATTGGGATTCTAAACAAGAGGGAATTATTACATTCAATTAATGGGTTAGGGGTAAACAAAAAAAAAATACATAAAAAATGATGAAATGCTTAGCTTAACATTATATGTATTGTTATTATCTGATTTCGTTCTATTTCAGTGACAATAGTCTTTCGTTTTTTGTGAAAAAATCCCTTATAAATTCAAATAGTTCCTTTTTTTATGGTTTTATTTTATGGAATATTCATAATAAAGACTGTCGTTCTGTCTATCTGATAGGTCCGAAAAAGCCCAATTCGTTCATCTTTTTAATAAAATTCGAATCGAAAGAACAAGTACTTAATTCTTCTCTTATATGAGTCTTTTTTATCCATCTCATATAAAAACGGGGTTTTTGTTCAATCCATTTATCTGCTTTAAATCGTTGATGGTTCAATTCGAAAAGAAACAGATATTGATCTTTTTTTGATGATCAAAATTGAAGTCTTTACTGTAAAACTTTATTCATAATGATGTTGAAATAGGAAACTTTTTAGATTAGAAAAATTTTTAATGATTGCTTATTCTGAGTTGAATCTTTGGCATTCAAAGAAGTGAGAGATGGGTCATATTGAGTAACTAAAAATAGTAAAAAATTTCATTTATTCGTATTATTTCTATATTTCTTTTCGTTTTTTTTATAAAAGGTGTTGCATTCCTACAATAACATACAATAATAGTTGGGATCTTGCTAAGATTACTTTAGAAAATTTTTTGCCATCTTTTTTTTGTATAGAAGAAATAAAGTATAGATTACTATGTTTATGTATAGACGGAACCAATGACTATTCATGATTCCATAAGTGAATCAATCCCATACGGGTTCCAAATAAGAGGGATGTTATGGTAAAACTTCGTTTGAAACGATGTGGTAGAAAGCAACGTGCGACTTGAAGGACACGATCCGGCGTGGATTTTTATTCTTACATCCGCCATCTTTTCTAAGAATGAAGGTGCTCTTGGCCCGACATCATGTCTGTTTCACGAGAATCCCGCTTTTTGGTGGGTTTTAATGAATATAGTACATGGTGGAGCTCGGGTAGAAATTAAAGTATTGATTTCTCTTTTAGGGGGCAAGAATCTAGGGTTAATACCAATCAATAAATTGGAACAACTTCGTAAGTATATCATCAATATAGAAATTGAAAGGATCTGATTCGGTCAAGTTTTCAATTAAAAAGTAAAATTTGTTGGAATTGAGAAAACTCTTTCGATGCAAAGTGGATCGCGTGGGGATCGACCGTTTGTATGATTCTTTGAGATTTTGATATAAAGAAATCACAAAAGGGGTATGTTGCTGCCATTTTGGAAAGATTAAGAAGCACCGAAGTAATGTCTAAACCCACTGATTTAAAACAAAGAAAAGAGGATCCCAGAACAAGGAAACGCTGTTTTTAAATTGTCTCAATAACTAGATTCTAATAAAGAATCAAAAAGGATTCTATTTTAAATGAGATAAAAAAAGGGGGGTTAAAGACCATTCAAAAAAAAAATTGCCTAAAGATTTTTATCTTTTAAGCTATTTGAGAATTATCCAACTTGAGTTTTGGGTACAAATGATTTTGTATTTTTTCAGTAAGGACAAATAAAAAAAAAGAGTTCAATCCGAGTCTAATTGATTTTTTCAACTCGTTTGCCATTCATTAGAATTCAATACGTAGACAAAACTGCAAATCATTTTTTCTCGAGCCGTACGAGGAGAAAACTTCCTATACGTTTCTAGGGGGGGTCTTGTTCATTTACTTAGATCTATCCCAATGAGCCGTCTATCGAATCGTTGCAATTGATGTTCGATCTCGAAGAGAAGGAAGAGATCTTCGGAACGTGGGTTTTTATGATCCGATAAAGAATCAAAGTTATTTAAACGTTCCTGCTATTCTATATTTCCTTGAAAAGGGCGCTCAGCCTACAGGAACTGTTCGGGATATTTTAAAAAGGGCGGAGGTTTTTAAGGAGCTTGGTCCTAATCAAACTAAATTCGATTTTCAATTAAGGAAATAAAGAAAAGGGGCAGTAATTCTTATAAAAGAACCTTTTTATATTCTTTATATATTCTTTGACTTTTCTTTATTTATCCCTTTTT